TTCCTTATTTTTTCTATCTCTTCTTATGCTTATGGATATGGATCCGGGGGCCCTTCGAAAGAATTCATGTAGGAAGAATCGTACGGGCATAATATATCATATCATATATTCTAAAAATAGAATAATATTAGATAATATCTAATACTAATAATATCTAATACTAAATAGAATAAAAAAATCTAATACTAATCTAATACTACTACTAAATCTAAGAAATAATACTAATAAAGAATCTATAGATATAGATAAACTAAAGCAAGTCAAGTTTCTTTTTTAAGCTTTCGCAAAACGATCACAATTGATACAAGTAGATTCTTCAGTAAAGTACTAAATTAGTAATATTCCTAGCTCTAAAGCCCACTCCTTCCCCATACTACAAGTGAAAGAGAAAATGTAAACACTACCATTAAAGCAGCCCAAGCGAGACTTACTATATCCATGTGAATGATGTCCCCTATTGAAGATTCCATTATTGATTCATAATCATAGTGGAATGAATGGTGCAGAGTCAAAATAGGATTCTTACTTACGGATCTTTATGAAACAATTTCAGAAATCCACTCATAAGAATTTCCTAGATCTCTTATTCAATAGAATTCTATTGAAATAGAAAGAATTGAAAAAAAAAGAAAATAGAATAAGAAAAAAAAGAAGAGCCGTTCAACCATTCTTATTCCATTTATGATCAGCACTCAGAGCCTCTAGTGAGTCTGGATACAAATCAGTTCTTTCCACAATTCTTAAATGAATTTACCATCAGCCTATCCAATCTAATCTCATTGCAGACAGAGTTAGTAGACACTACCTCAATATTTCAATATGAAGTAAGTTAGAGTGTAAAAGAATTAGGGAGTCTTTATAGTCTTTTTTATAATCCTTTCTTATCAAAATGGAGTGTCTCTTAGGAACCTTTGTATACCAAGATTTCCGACTTCTGACTTTATTCTTATTTTCATAGTTCTGATGTCCAGAATGATTCTCACTATTTCTTTTATTTGATTCAATTCAGAAGAGCCCAAACCAATCATTAAGAAGATTGGTTTATTGGGTTGCTTCAGATTTATTGGTACCTGTTTGAGCCACACTCAGAACCCAGATTTTGAGAAAGAAGATGACAGTCTTCTTTTTTATAGGCCTACGGGTTCTCAAAATAAAGTATCGACAGACCTAGCCCTTGCCTATGCTTTTGCGGGACAAGGATTCGTCAAGTTCGATCAACAGGATTAAGAAATTCCAAGTCTTTTTTTGTTGATCAGGCGACACCCAGATTCGAACTGGGGATAAAGGATTTGCAGTCCCCCGCCTTACCGCTTGGCCATGCCGCCAAATTCCATATTTTGTTTTGATTTGAATCTTTTACTTTCTTAATTCCTTTTCTTTTTGGATCTTGAATCCCATTGTACTTATATCTTTTATCTTTCCAAAAAAGAATTCCTATTTTTTCTTGGATCCTGTTTCTCTTATTTTCTTCGATTGATTTTATCTCAAAACACGCGTCGCTTAAAAACTTACCTTCTCTTTTCACCTTTCTATCAAATCTAGATAAAGATGAAAAGATTCCCGGCCCCGGTCACAGCACAGACTGTAAAATGCAGGGCAATTTAGAATAATTCACTCTTTATTTCATTAACTATTTACTTCTTACTCTTTTACTCTTACTTACTTTTCTTACTTTGAATTAGCGAACAGCTCTTAATTTTGTATCTCCATTTGTATCATCTTAATGGATAAAAAATCCAATTGATTTACAACTAATCATTTTCAATTACATTATCAATTCTAATTATAGAATTAGAATAATAATTATAATAAAATATATGTGTATATGTAAACCCCAGAACAGTGTAAACTCCAGAACAGATATCTTTGTGGATACCGAGCCCGGGTCTATTTCTTATGCACATATCCTATCCCTATATAGACTTGAATATCTCATTGAATCTAAATAGAAGATAGACATTATGATAGAGTGCGACCGAACCTATGTTGCGCCAAGTTCGATTATGATAAAAGATGTGATATACGGATAGCTCTAGATAGCTATATTGGCATGTACTTCCTAAAGATGACTTCTATCACTATATACGTACGCAATTCCATTGTATTTTAGAAATTCTACTACAAAAAAAAAAGATTTGCGAATTCCTTTTTGAACATTCAATTGCGTGTGCTAAAAAAAGAGAAACTCTATGCTGTTTTCTTATGTTTTTCTTTTATCTTCTTCGTAGCGAGCAGATTCAATCCTGAATTCATTGATTTTTTATTCTTTTGTACCCTGATCGTAATATCATAATAAAAGAATTAGGTATAAATTGGATCAATTTAGATATCCGATAAAAGACTCCATCAGCCTAAGTGACAGAATATTTCCCAGGAATGCTTTATCAATTTCCATTTCTTTCTATTTGTACCTGGCTCAAGCTCAAATTCGAATTTGCATCGAAAATGCTCTCGATTTCTCTGTCTTGCTTCCGTTCATATGTATGATATTTATGGATGGAGTTGACTAAAATTTTATGTGATTCAGTAAACAGAATATCCATTCCATCATTGCTAGATCAATCGGTAGGGTTCGATGAATAGTGAGCCAAGCCAATAATGGGATTTTTTCAATAAAGAGGAAACTTCAGATTAAGATGCTCCAGAATGGAAATGAGGGAATGTCCACAATACCTGGATTTAGTCAGATACAATTTGAGGGATTTTGTAGGTTCATTAATCAGGGCTTGACGGAAGAATTTCATAAGTTTCAAAAGATTGAAGATAGAGATCAAGAAATTGAATTTCAATTATTTGTGGAAACATATCAATTGGTAGAACCCTTGATAAAAGAAAGAGATGCTGTGTATGAATCACTCACATATTCTTCTGAATTATATGTACCCGCGGTCTTAATTTGGAAAACCGGTAGAAATATGCAAGAACAAACCGTTTTTCTTGGAAACATCCCTATAATGAATTCTTTTGGAACCTCTATAGTAAATGGAATATACCGAATTGTGATCAACCAAATATTGCAAAGTCCCGGTATTTACTACCGTTCAGAATTGGAACATAACGGAATTTCTGTCTATACCAGTACTATAATATCGGATTGGGGGGGAAGGTCGGAATTAGAAATTGATAGAAAAGCAAGGATCTGGGCCCGTGTAAGTAGAAAACAAAAGATATCTATTCTAGTTCTATCATCAGCTATGGGTTCGAATATAAGAGAGATTCTATATAATGTTTGTTACCCCGAGATTTTCTTGTCTTTCCCGAATGATAAAGAGAAAAAAAATATTGGGTCAAAAGAAAGTGCTATTTTGGAGTTTTATCAACAATTTGCCTGTGTAGGGGGGGATCCGGTATTTTCTGAGTCCTTATGCAAGGAATTACAAAAGAAATTCTTTCAACAAAGATGTGAATTAGGAAAGATTGGTCGACGAAATATGAACCGGAGACTGAATCTTGATATACCCCAAAACAATACTTTTTTGTTACCACGAGATCTATTGGCTGCTGTGGATCATTTGATTGGAATGAAATTGGGAATGGGTACACTTGACGATATGAATCACTTGAAAAATAAACGTATTCGTTCTGTAGCAGATCTATTACAGGATCAATTCGGATTGGCTCTTGTTCGTTTAGAAAATACGGTTCGAGGAACTATATGTGGAGCAATCAGGCATAAATTGATACCGACTCCTCAAAATTTGGTAACTTCAACTTCATTAACAACTACTTATGAATCGTTTTTTGGCCTACACCCTTTATCTCAAGTTTTGGATCGAACTAATCCGTTGACACAAATTGTTCATGGGCGAAAATGGAGTTATTTGGGTCCTGGAGGATTGACGGGGCGAACTGCTAGTTTTCGGATACGAGATATCCACCCGAGTCACTATGGACGTATTTGTCCTATTGACACGTCCGAAGGAATAAATGTTGGACTTATCGGATCATTAGCTATTCATGTGAAGGTTGGTTATTGGGGATCTATAGAGAGTCCGTTTTATAAATTATCTGATAGATCAAAAGAGGCACAGATGGTTTATTTAGCACCAAATAGAGATGAATATTATATGGTAGCAGCAGGAAATCCTTTGGCCTTGAATCGGGGTATTCAAGAACAACAGGTTGTTCCTGCTCGATATCGTCAAGAATTCCTGACTATTGCATGGGAAGAGATTCATCTTAGAAGCATTTTTCCCTTCCAATATTTTTCGATTGGAGCTTCCCTCATTCCTTTTATCGAGCATAATGATGCGAATCGAGCTTTAATGAGTTCTAATATGCAGCGCCAAGCAGTTCCCCTTTCTCGGTCCGAGAAGTGCATTGTTGGAACTGGGTTGGAAGGCCAAACGGCTCTAGATTCGGGGATTTCAGCTATAGCCGAACGCAAGGGAAAAATTCTTTATACTGATACTCAAAAGATCATTTTCTCAAGTAATGGGGATACTATAAGCATTCCATTAGTTATGTATCAACGTTCCAACAAAAATACTTGTATGCATCAAAAAACTCAGGTTAAGCGGGGTAAATACATTAAAAAGGGACAAATTCTAGCGGGTGGTGCGGCTACAGCTGGTGGGGAACTCGCTTTAGGAAAAAATGTATTAGTAGCTTATATGCCATGGGAAGGTTACAATTTTGAAGACGCAGTACTAATTAGCGAACGTCTGGTCTATGAAGATATTTATACTTCTTTTCACATCCGGAAATATGAAATTCAGACTCATCTAACAAGCCAAGGTCCTGAAAGAATCACTAAGGATATTCCGCATTTAGAGGATCATTTACTCCGAAATTTAGACAGAAATGGAATTGTGATGCTGGGATCTTGGATAGAAACAGGTGATATCTTAGTAGGTAAATTAACACCTCAGACAGCGAGCGAATCTTCATATGCCCCGGAGGATAGATTATTACGAGCTATACTTGGCATTCAGGTATCCACTTCAAAAGAAACTTCTCTAAGACTACCTATAGGGGGAAGGGGTCGAGTTATTGATGTG